ATATCTTTACGGCTAAGGAATGGGGAATCTTTCTCCTGTTACATGAATCAAATGTTTCATTTCATCCGGGAAAAGCCATCTCTTTCTCAACAATGTCTTTGTCATTTGATCCAATAGCGTTCCGTTAGATAGGAACAGATTTGATAAATACTGATAACTCTCGGATAGAGTATTAGAACGGAAAGATCCATTAGATAATGAACTATTGGTTCTAAACCATCTCTGGCGATGAATCAACAATTCGAAGTGCTTTTCTTGCGTATTCTTGATGAACCAGCGTTTATATATAGATGTAGGAGGATTTGTTTGGGAAGCAAGAAGCCCCTTTGACATCTCTTCATCTGCAAAGAATTCTCGACGTGAAAACACAGAGACAAAGGGCTGATCTTTGAATAGGGAAAAGAAGGGATCCGCAGGGTCCCAAATGAATTGGCTTGTTCGAAAAAAGCCTTGTTCTTTGGAAGATCTATCTCGTGTCTGGTACTGCATGGTTCCACTCTGCAAGAACTCCGAATCATTCTCTTGAAGCTCATCCTCTTTATGATAAATGATCCATTTTCCCCGAAATGACCCAGTCCAATAGGGAAATCCCAATTCAGTGGGCCTTTCGATACAATCAAATAGATTGCCACAAGGGCGCCATATTCTAGGAGCCCAAACTATGTGATTGAATAAATCCTCCTCTATCTGTTGCGGATCGAGGGCCCCTTCCTCCGATTCGTATTTTTCATATAGAAATCTCTGATCAACGATAGAACAAGATCCATTTTGCATCATATCTAACTGATTCCTTGGTTCGGACCGAAGAAGTAATGTCACTCGATTATTATCAAACTGACTGCAATCTTTTTCTGTCCGTGAGGATCCCGCCAGAGCCAGAGCGCCTTCTACTTCTAATAGTAATAATAGTAATAGGCCATGAACTAGATCAGAATCATTCTCAACGAATCCATAAGAAGTGATCCAATTTTTTTCATCGTGTCTGGATGAAGACCAAAGATCTTGAGCGACCGATCCGGCAGAACAACTCAAAAGATAAAGAAGTATCGTTAATTTCTTCATGCTCGTTCCAAGTTCGAAGTACCATTTGTACAAATAAGAATCCCCTCCCTTACATGATTTCTTCTTCATATAGATAGATATAGGATCTATGGGGCAATTACTTAGAAGTACATTTTGTGCAACAGCCCTTCCTATCTGATAGAAAAGGATCCCATGATCCTGAACCGATCTTATCTGGGATCGAAAATCCCAAGTTTTTCTATGAAGAGCTGATCTAATTGTATTAGTTTCTATAATGGATTTCTTCTGTGTAATACTAATTGATAGGGCCTCATTGATAAGTGCTACAAGATCTCGCGCATTGGAACCCATGGTTATGGACCCGAATCCGTTAGTATGGAACATCTTCTTTTCCAAGTGAAATCCCCTAGTATATGAAAGAATGAAAAAGTGCTTTCGTTGTTGTGGAAGAAGAAGCCTTCGTATCTTAATGCATGTATTTAATTTATTCGGAGCTATTAGAGCGGGATCCACTTTTTGGGGAATATGAGTCGAAGCAATAACAAGAATCTTTCCAGTGGAACATCTTTCACAATCCCTGGAGAGATAGTTCTCTAATAGACCGAGGGATAAGTAATTCGACTCATTCACATGCAGATCATGAATGTTTGGAATCCATATTATGCAAGGAGACATTGCTTTTGCTAATTCGAATTGAAGGGTGATATCAAATCGGTCTATTTTCGGCGTCATATACATAGTTAGCACATTCGTCATAGTTAGCAGCTCCGTATCAATATCAAGGTCATCATCAATATCGATATCGTCACTATCATCAATATCGATATCATCAATAAGATAACCTTTAGGCTTGTCATTCAGGAACTTGTTCGGAAATACCGTAATGAAAGGAACATAGGAGTTTGTCGCTAGGTATTTGACCAAACAGGATCGTCCAGTTCCTATAGAACCTATCACTAAAATACCTCTAGAAGGGGATAGGGCTAAGCGGAGCGAAAAGGGTTTTCCATGAGGAGATGGGGAATGAAAACTATTAGCCCCACACGAGGTTTGTGAATAAGTGATTGTCTGATAATGAGCAAGGAATATCCGTCTTTCTGCTAAACAGGATCTATTGAACTCATAATTCATTAGATCCTTTTGATGAATGTCAACTAAGTATCGTAAGGAAATTGATCCCGGTTGTTCAATCATTTGATAACCAGAGTCATTCTTTGATAAATGATCACTATGAGTCAGACTCAATAGAATTTGATCAATCCTTTTTTCTGTCGTTAAGGTGGAGAACTGAACCAAGAATTCTCTTTCTTCATCATCAATCGAATCACTGTTCGCGACCCAGAATTCTATTTTCTCATCAATCCAATCACCGTTCACGTTTTTTCTTTTTCTTATCAATGAATAGATCTCTTTACTTGTACGACTTAGATGTCTCGTATTTCTCGAAAAAATGATTCGATTGAGGGGATTTGGTATG